ATTGATATGAGTGTTATATATCAGAAAAATTACCAACTATTCTTTTTTAAACCATTTCGGTATTAACGTAATGGTAGAAAGAGTACCATGTTGTGCCCGGACTTCAAACAGTTTAGCTTTAACCATGTTAATGGTCTCACTTTATTGGTTGATAGAGAATCAAAGTTGACTTACCAATAAAGAACGAAATGCTATGGTTCTTACATATGATTTATTAATTTATTCAGAAGGAATTCGTCGAGATTGTACACTTTTTCCCTATTTATTTATCTTATTCTATAAAAAAAAAATAAAAATATGTATATAAATAACACAAATAAATAAAGTGCAGCCGGTTGGGTCCAACTTATTCTTGAAATATACAACTCGCACACACTCCCTTTCCAAAAAAAATCAATACACCAAGCACTACACTTAGATTTATTAGATTTGTTGCTAAAATATCGGTATTAAACCCGAAACTCCCGGCGGATGGCCAGTGGCCTAAGGAAACGAAAGAATCGGTTACATTTTTCATATGCTCTCCTCTTATAGATAGGACTAATAAAGAACAGAGTTCTTTTTGTATCACTTGACTTGCCCTTTTTTGATTGATTTCTTTTTCTTAATTTTTTTCTTTGTTTTAAGTTTCCGATAAGATACTTATTAAGTTGGGTCCTAGGTCTCGTAGAAATTGCAAAATATTTCCCTTGTTCAAACACTTCCTAAAAGGAAAGTAAAAATTCCATCGTACTAACCGAAGGACGGGAAGGAAGAAAGCGAGCAAATCCACTAATTCGTCATCCTCAAATCAGTCCTTCCCGGGGTATTGTTCCAACAAATACATAATTGTAGGAATAAAGTAGTGATATAATTCACAGAAGCAAACGGCAACGAATTAATAAAATATGAAAAAGTGCGTAATGCACTTTTTTACATTTTCATTCTAGGATTAAATTAAACAAAAGGATTTGCAAATAAAAGCGCTAATGCCACAACGAGCCCATAAATGGTTAAAGCTTCCATAAAAGCTAGACTAAGCAATAAAGTGCCTCTTATTTTTCCTTCTGCTTCTGGTTGTCTCGCAATACCTTCGACGGCTTGGCCTGCAGCAGTACCTTGACCAACTCCAGGTCCAATAGAAGCAAGCCCTACGGCCAATCCAGCAGCAATAACGGAAGCGGCAGAAATCAGTGGATTCATGATGATAGGTTCCTCGTACCAAAAAAAAATGGTTAATGATACAATCAACCAAGGAATTATTACTTATTTGATCATTTGATCATTAAAAAATATTGAATCGAAGTAACTAAAACTTCGAAAAAAATAATATAGATAGGGATAAACCCTATATAACTAATATATATCTACTATCACATATACATTTGTTTCTTTCATAACAGGAACTGTGGCTGGACTTATAGACATTACATATAGACATATATCTAGTGTGATCTCCCTAACCCATCCTTCGTAATATCGTCTATCTTTCCTCTTAGAACTCTTATACATATGTATTTCTTATTTCTATCTATATATGTATATGTTACCGAACCAAGTATATTTTCTTGAACCATGCATTGCCTCAGTCGGGGTAAGCTTAAAAAAAGAAGACTCTTTCGAAAACTAATTAATGATGACCCTCCATGGATTCCCCTATATAAGCCGCGGCTAAAGTTGCAAAAATGAGAGCTTGAATACCGCTTGTAAATAATCCAAGAAACATGACAGGGATAGGAACTACTGAAGGTACTAAAGAAACAAGAACAACAACTACTAATTCATCCGCCAATATATTCCCGAAAAGTCGAAAACTCAGAGATAAAGGTTTTGTGAAATCTTCTAGGATGTTAATTGGTAAAAGGATTGGAGTTGGTTGAATGTATTTTCCAAAATAAGCCAATCCTTTTTTGGTAAGACCCGCATAAAAATATGCCACGGACGTGGGTAAAGCTAAAGCAACAGTAGTATTTATATCATTCGTGGGGGCAGCCAACTCTCCATGAGGTAACTGTATGATTTTCCAAGGTAAAAGAGCTCCAGACCAATTAGAAACAAAAATAAATAAGAACATGGTTCCAATAAAGGGAACCCAAGGCCCATATTCTTCTCCAATCTGAGTTTTGCTCAAGTCTCGAATAAATTCAAGAACATATTCAAAGAAATTCTGCCCGTCGGTCGGAATGGTTTGTGGATTCCGAACAGTTATGATAACTGACCCTAATAAGATAGCAATTACTACCCAAGAAGTGATAAGTACTTGAGCATGAATTTGTAAACCTCCTATTTGCCAATATAAATGTTGGCCTACTTCTACACCTGATATATCGTATAATCCTTTGAGTGTTTTAATGGAACATGGTATAACATTCATATTGCCCTCTGACAGAAATCGAACTTAAAAAAAAAATTTTATTTTGATTCAACCATCTCTTTTTCAACTTATCCACTTTCATCATTAATCATATATTTAAAATACCAAGAAATCACATAACATAATATCCCATTTTATCTCTTTTTAAAAATTCAAGACAAGAATAGTAACCAATCTAAGAAATCAAAATAATTAACTAATCTTATTATTCTTAATCATAACATAATCATAATCAACGACTTCTTATATAGCTAGAACGACCCTCACAAATTGCGGATACTAATTTGTTAAGAATCAATCGGATTGAAGCTATAGCGTCATCGTTGGCTGGAATCGAAATATCTGCAAGATCCGGGTCACAATTTGTTTTGTATCGATTAAACAAATTGTTGGAATTCCCAAAATGACATATTCTCGAAGAGCCGTATATTCTTCTTGCTGATCAACGATGATTACAATATCGGGCAACCCAGTCATATATTTGATCCCACCCAGATATGTTTGCAAAATCGATAATTTTCTCTTCAACATTGCTGCATCTCTTTTAGGGAGACGGTTGAGTTTCCCCATCTTTTGTTCTGCTCTTAAGTCTCTGAACTTATGAAGTCTCGTTTCTGTAGTGGGCCAATTCGTTAACATACCACCGATCCATTTTTTAGTAACATAATGACATCGAGCCCTTATTGCAGCTGAGACTACTAAATACGCTGCTTTCTTTTTGGTACCAACCATTAAAAAGGTTTTTCCTCGACTTGCTGCATCAAAAACTAAATCACAGGCTTCTGATAAAAAACGAGCAGTTCTAGTAAGATTTGTAATATGAATAACTTTACGCTTTGCAGAAATGTAAGGGGCCATTCTAGGATTCCATTTCTTAGTACCATGACCAAAATGAACTCCCGACTCCATCATCTCTTCCAAATGGATGTTCCAATACCTTCTTGTCATTTTTCCCGCGCTTTCTCTTTTTTTTTTTTAGAAATAAATAATTGTTCCTACGGAACCTTATACCGAGGTTGACCATTGATACATAGTCCAAACCATTCATTTTTTTTTTTATTACTTACTTCATTTTTTTACTTACCAAAACTAGAAAGGAAAAAGAAAAAATCTCTGCTTAGGAATTATGAAATCGCGTAAATGAATTTTCTAATGTGTCATGGAAATTCTTTGGGCTACAAGAACAAAAAAATTCTCGATGGTGTAACAAAATATCTCTCATTTCCAACTTGAATACATTTTGCTTTTTTATTTCAAAATGAATGTTTTTGTCTTGCCTTGAACGGTGCACTAATTTTTTAAATCCGGTACCGATAGGGATAATTCCCCCCAGAACAACATTTTCTTTCAGACCCTTCAACCAATCAATACGCCCCCGTAGAGCAGCTTTTGCTAAAACTCTAGCAGTTTCTTGAAAACTTGCTTCAGATATGAAGCTTTGAGTATTCAGAGACGCCCTCGTTATTCCTAATAAAATTGCCTGATAACAGATCGCTTCGTCTAAAGCACGCCCTGCTCGTTCTGCTCGCAGCAATCCGATTAATTCTCCAGGCGAAAAAACATTAGACATTCCGTCTTCTGAAACCAACACTTTTGATGTTACTTGTCGTACAATAATCTCTAGATGTCTATTATGGATCTGCACCCCTTGGGATCGATAAACCTTTTGGATCTTATTAACCAAAGAGATATGGCTTTGGGCTATAGTTAGCTCAGCTCCAATTAAGAATCCCCAAGGAATTCCAAGAATTCTTGGTATACGTTCGTTCCAACCTTCAACTCTCCTTTCAAGGTTCATCGATATTGAACCAATCGAACGCACTTCTAAGATTTGCTCCACTTTTGGAAGTCCTTGCGTTATGTCACCAGATCGGGATTTTTCATATATAAATGTAACTAATGTATCTCCTTCAGAAAGGGTTTCTCCGTAATGTCCGTGAACAGTCGCTCCTGGAGTAGCCAAATAGGGCTTAGCTGATCTTATAACTAAGGAATCAACATGAACAATTAAAATTTGACCAGATTTTTTTATGTGTGTTCCATATTTAACTAGACATAGATTTTCACAAATAAATTGTCCAATGCTAATTATTGTGGATGGTTCTTCACAATAATTGTGATGTAAAAAGCACCAATTCAAATGGGATGGATTCAAAATTATGTTATTGCATGGGTTGGGATTATAAATCCTTCTATTTTCATCTATTAAACAGTATTTAAGTACTTCAAGTACTTGGAAAGTCGCTTTCAAATTATCAAGTATCCGATATTTGTTTACCAAGATCTGATTATGAGTTATTAAATAGTAAGCTGAATAAAAGTTCACTATTTTAGATACAATAGTACCCAGGGGACCCAACAAATCCCTAATTAGAATTATGGGATTCAATTCTTTTGCCGTGATGTTATATTTCGAACCATTGAATGGACATGGACCAACTCGAGAACAATTGAATGATGACAAAATTATCAAAGCCTTATTTTGATTTAACAATGTACCAATAGTTGCTTGATGCTGAGTAACTACTGAAATCTTCACTTTAGAAAAAAAAGGGTTGATATTGGTGCAATCTAATCCATTATCGGGAATCAATCCTGAACCCGCCGTATCATACCTTTTTCCGGCATATGAAATACTAGACTTTAC